CAGCCTACAAGTGGAACAAGAAGAACAGCTTCAACAAGAAGGAGCAGAAAATGAGGAAGATGAAGAGAATCCAGAGTTCAATGCAGACGACTTGGTGGATTCTGACGTAGATACCTCCCTTGCTATGGTGGTTCGGCTCTCGCTGCCCCAAAGATTGAGAAGTAAGATTGGAAGAGAACAACCATCTTTCAAACACTTGTCACCTGCGGCAAAGAATTACGGAAGCTGGTCATTGATGGTGGGAGTTGCATGAATGTGGTTTCAGCCTCTACAGTTGAGATATAGAAGCTTCCTACCGAGCCACATCCACAACCATATCATGTCGCATGGATCAACAAAACTACCATACCGGTAACTCAATGCTGTTTAGTTTCTATTTTCTGGTCATTATAAAGATTATATTTGGTGTGATGTTGTTCCCATGAATGTTACACACATATTATGGGGTCGGCCTTAGCTCTATGATCGTGATGTGTATCATTGTGGTAGAGAGAATACTTCCCATTTTATGTGCAAGGCTAAGGATGTTACTCTCTACCCAAAGAGTACTGAAGAAAATGAATAAATCTAGTGTTTCCGTGAGCAGTAAGCAGCAGATCTCCCCTTCTTTTTGGAAAGCTGGTGGCCGCGTGTGAATTCTTTCAAGACAAGGGGCGGCCTGATTCGACATTGTTGTTTACTCTGATCCGGTCGAGGTGGTTTTCGTTTACCAGCGCGTAGGTGGTCTAAGTTCCTATGACCGAGTCTTTCTAGCCCCTGTGAACATAAGTTGTTTAATAGTTGGCATGTTGAATCATATCATATAAATAATGGGCTGGTTTAGATCGATCCTAACCTGATGATGATTCAATTACTCGCCTCCCACTTGCCTTGATATTGATACAATCTTTCTCTCTATTACGCTATTTCTCGGTTAATAACATGGTAATTGCCCCTGCCAGTACCGGAAGTGATAATAAAGGTGGGAATGCTGTCACTAGAACGGACCACACAAATAGGGGTGATCTATGCATAGTCATTCCAGGTCCACGCATGTTGGAGATAGTTGTTATAAAATTGATAGAACCTAAAATGGATGAAACACCAGATAGATGAGGACTAGAAATTGCTGAATCAACTGCTCCTCCAGAATGGCTGGTAATACCACTTAAGGGCGGATAGACCGTCCACCCAGTGCCGCTACCCACTTCTACTAAGGCTGGGCTTAATAGGAGCACGAGACTTGGTGGCAACAACCAGAATGAAATATTATTTAATCGTGGAAATGCCATGTCAGGCGCACCTATCAGAATCGGAACAGACCAATTACCAGATCCACCTATCATCGCCGGCATAACCATAAAAAAGATCATTAAAAAAGCGTGAGCCGTTATTAAAACATTATAAAGTTGATGATTCCCACCAAGAATTTGATCGCCGGGTCGTGCTAATTCCATACGAATCAGTACTGAGAAGCATGTGCCCATCACTCCAGCAATGGCACCAAAGATGAAATGAAATATAGAGTCCCTATATCTTTGTGGTTAGTGGAGAACAGCCATCGGACCGGATTTGTCGTAAAATTGAGATTCTTTTGTTTCCTTCCTTATCAGAGAAGGGTCCCTCTTAGGGAGCTGGGGCTTCTTTTTTGAAAAAAGGGGGGCTAATACACAGGGAAGAGGCTTACTAGAAAAAAAAGACTAACTAACTACATAGCTACTTACATAACATAAGAGAATTTCATAAAGTCACTCTCTCCAACCTTTTATATATCCGGCTTTATAAAGTAAATATGAGATTTGCGTTGGTTTTTCCAACGAAACTAAGCACTTTTTTTATTTATCATTCGGAAGAGCTCTTTTTGTGGTCTCACTTTACCACCATCTGAAATGCGCGATACTTCGATTGGTGGAAGCCAGTCTATGAAGATTCCCCCTTTTCTTACGTGCAATTCCCCTCTTTCGGTAAGCATCCAGTATCTCATCAAATGAACATTGCTCTAAGCTTGTCCTGTAGATTATACGTCGTTTGAAAGCTGCTTCAAGGGTCCAACGAATAGCTAAGGTTTGTTGACGATCCCTGGCTACAATCCCAGGGACATCATAAATAGTACCTGCTCTTCCTACTCTTTCCACTTCGCATATGGGCTTTATATTCTCTAGGGCGTCAACCATAAGTTTGATTACATCGCGTTCAGTTCGAGCGGGGCGATGAAAAGTTTGATAAACAATAGCACGAACTCTTGTTTTTTTACCTTCTTTCATGCGAAAGTTGACCAACTTCTTGATCAATTGTTTTTGCTCACCATCCAAGTCCCCCATATAGCTTATAATTTCCGAGCAATTGGAAGCCGCTTTCGATGACGAGGCCGAAGAATTTATATTACGCGATCGTTACTGTCCATCTTTATCAGCCAACTCCCCAGTTTCCAACAGTGACTGTCTCTGATCCCTCTATTTCTTCTGAGCAGCAATAGAAGTATAAAGTAAATTGCCCAATGTTTCCAAATTAGTCCAACTTC